CGTATTTTAATGCCCGAAAGTTGGATAGGATGGCCTTTGCGTAAAGATTATATCGCCCCCAATTTTTATGAAATACAAGATGCTTACTAAATGATAAAAATACGAAATAAATCCACATTTCTACAACAAATATTAGGGATCGAATGGATAACAAAATGAACAAGAAAAATGCAGGGATTCAAAAAAAATAGGGTTCTAGTAAGGATTTATTCAGATTCGAAATTCAGAACGATACCTTTTCGTATGAGCAAAGCCAATAGGATGAACTCAAAAAGTTCTGAATCATCAACTATGTAACGTATACAATCTATTTTCTATTACCCCTAATAAAGAAAAAGAAAGTAACATCATTAAAGGAAATGAACAGAATATGGATATAACAAAAAAATGCTAGGTCGGATTCGCATTGCAATGCAATGTATCTGAAATCAATTTTGACTATTCCCACCCCTGAACTTTCCAAGACTAGACCTTTTTTTTGTCGATCAACCATTTTATTTATTAAACCATTGAAATATTCATGAAGTATTAATATTACTTGAAATAAAAAAAAAAAGAGCACGGAAAAAAAAGAAAGGAAAAGGAGGGGATGACAAAATCGAAAATTCATTTTTTTACATGATATCCATTTAATATACTTCGATTTATATACATAGAATATATCTCGAACATACATCTATTCTTTACTCATCTAAAAAGAATCTGCGCATATCTAGATGGATAAATAAATATCCTAAGGATCAGGACCGATCAAAAATACGTATCTATTCCCTATATTCTTAATAATGCAATATGAATAGGGGGAATAGATAATATATACTCGTCCAAATTTCTAATGTGCCAGGAACCAGATTTGAACTGGTGACACGAGGATTTTCAGTCCTCTGCTCTACCAGCTGAGCTATCCCGACCATTCTTTACGAATCTTCATAATTTTAGATGATTACTTAAGTATGTGTCAATGACTCTATTTAAACTAATAAAAAAGAGGACGAAAAAAAAAAAAGAATATTTTGTCAATTTCAGTAGGAGTAATTATTATGTCGGGTTAGTCACTCACATGAGGATTCGTGCCTCAAGCATAAGATACTCATTTGTACGTTTATTATATAGTTTAATATTGAAACTTATTTACAAAATAATTCAATATTTTTTATTTCATAAATATCTAACATAAATATCTAATTTATTGAATAAATAGATATATTTTTCTATTCCAAAACTATTCTAACACTGTGGATCCTTTTTGGAAAACATATACTGAATAAAACATATAATAAAAGACATAACAAATTCTATTTTAGAAAAAATATTGAATTTATTTAATATTTTTCTAAAAAAATGAAAAATAGGATATTGAAAAAAAATTATAGTTAAGCGGGTCTTTTGGGGATAGAGGGACTTGAACCCTCATGACTTTTTAAGTCGACGGATTTTCCTCTTACTCTAAATTGCATTGTTGTCGGTATTGACATGTAGAATGGGACTCTATCTTTATTCTCGTCCGATTTATAAGTTCTTCAAAAGATCTATCAGACTATGATGGAGTGAATGATTTAATCAGTAAATATTCAATTCTTTCTTCAACTTGGAATTTGGTTGATCACAAATTGATTCACAAATAGAGATTGGGAGTCTTCATTAATCAAGTGAAATAGTATTTCAGGACAATTACGTATTTCTATATATAAATCTAAATATTTGGATGTATATCCTTTCCCTTGTAGAATTTCTATGCTATGGAAGGATTCCTTTGCTAACACGAAAGGAAATGTTGTCAACTCCATTTGTTAGAACAGCTTCCATTGAGTCTCTGCACCTATCCTTTTTTCTTCTCGCTTTCTATACTTTTCTTTGCTTTCGGAAAACAGGATTTGGCTCAGGATTGCCCATTATTAATTCCGGGGTTTCTCTGAATTTGAAAATTGTCACTTGGTACGTTTCCATACCAAAGCTCAATCCAATTAAGTCCGTAGCGTCTACCAATTTCGCCATATCCCCTTTCTTTTTCTTTCAAATTCGAATCTAATTAAAATGCTTTTTTTTATTAGAATTATGTCGGAACTTTTGAATTCATTTAATATGGATTCCGATATTAAAAAATATTTCTACCAATATATATACATTTTCAATCGGATACCCATATTTTGTATAATCTGAAATTATTCTATCATTTCTATATTCGCAATTCAATATGTATAGATATATACCACATATCTAAATATATATGTTTCATACCCCTCCTTCCATAATTTTTCATGCAATTTGGAATACTCGAACGGTCGATTTTTTTTCTTCATTTTCTTTTTTACCTTTCCAAATGACAACAAGGGAATCTTTCTTTATCATCTCGATTGGGCCTTTGTATTTCTTTCATTTGTTATTTTTTTACTTAGAGCGTACAGACCCAGACCCTATATACCATAATAAATACCATAATAAAAAAAATAAATAAAATTCAAATATCTTTCTTATTTTATTCAATTAATAATCTTTTTTTTATTTATTTATAATAGCTATAGCTAATCTAAGGCCTATGACTAAAAATTCTATTAATGACTAATAATTCTATTAATTTCGAATTAGACATTCAATTCATTTATCAAATATCTTTTAGATTCTATCTAATTCTAATCAAATTAAGATTCGATATTTCTATGAATATAGAATTACTTAGATAATCTAGAATCTAATTTACCTCGAAAATCCAATTTTTTTTTTTGGAATTCTAATGTATAATATAGAAATACTAGAAATACATTTTCTAACATTTGAAATATAATACATATTTCATTATCTATATGTAATCTTATTATCCATATTTTATCTTAATCTATATGTAATCTTCTTAATGTAGAAGAATATTGTAATTGAATTAAATTACTGTTTTGTTTAATGTAATCCAATTATTCATTATTCTAAATGGAATCGACGACGATAAAATGAATAAAAAAGGGGGGTTCTTTTTTATTCATTTTATTACATTTTTGTTTATTCAAGTAAGATTTATGCAAGTAATATAATTCTAATATATATATGTTATTATTATATCTATAATATTATATATATATTTCTATAATATATTTCTATAAACTAGAATATATTTCTATAAATATATTTAATATTCAAAGATATTAAGATATTCTATAGAAATAGATAGAATTTGTAATAAGATAAATAGACTAAATATAATAAGAAATAGAAAATGGAATTTCGAAATAAAAAAAATCATGATATTTGATACAAATAATGAATAAAAATCTATAATCTATAGAAATTCCATTAAATAGAATTTTCGAAAATGAAATTTCTATTTATTTAATTTAAGAATTTATGATATGAAATTGAATATAATGAATATAATAATTTATTTACTATCATAAAATTATTGAAATTTGAAGTGAAAAAAAAATATGAAATTTATGTATTAATCTATCTATAAATCTATATAAAAATTATAGAAATCTATATATTTAATATATATATATTCTAATATATATATATATTCTAATATATAATATATATAATAATATAGAATAAGAAATAGAAATATCAAAATAATTAAAATTGTTATTGTTCTATTATGCTCTTTTTATTTTGTCTTTGATTTTTTCCTAGAATAGAATTGAAAATGTATGATATATCGATCTTCCTAATAATTTTATTATTATATTCAATCATGTTTTCACTGAATATGAATAGCTAATTATAAACAGTTAATAAAAAAATCATACTAGTTTCTAAAACTCCTATGCACGCGCATTTTCGGTTAGATAAGCCCGCTTAGCTCAGAGGTTAGAGCATCGCATTTGTAATGCGATGGTCATCGGTTCGATTCCGATAGCCGGCTTTTCGATTTTTGTTTTTTTTTTACAAAATGGATATTTTATGTTTAGGATTGTACGTAGTTTGATCTCTAGAAAATAACCTCCTTTTTTATTGTTTATTTTCTCTATACAAAAAAATAAACAATAAAATAAATAAGATAAGATTCATATATTGATTGAATTCTATAGAATTCAATCAATAATTCTATAGAATTATTGAATTTTTCTTTGTACTACAATAAATACTTTAGTAGATTTCGCTTCATTTATCATATTTGTCATTTAGTTTAGTTTTAATTTCGATTAAAAAATTTTCGATTTTTAAAGGGAGTCTTTATGTCACGCTACAGAGGGCCTCGTTTCAAAAAAATACGCCGTCTGGGGGCTTTACCTGGACTAACTAGTAAAAAGCCTACAGTCGGAAGCGAACTTCGAAACCAATCACGCTCCGGTAAAAAATCTCAATATCGTATTCGTTTAGAAGAAAAACAAAAATTGCGTTTTCATTATGGTCTTACAGAACGACAATTGCTTAAATACATTCGTATCGCCGGAAAAGCGAAAGGGTCAACCGGTCAGGTTTTACTACAATTACTGGAAATGCGTTTGGATAACATACTTTTTCGATTGGGTATGGCTTCGACTATTCCTCAAGCCCGACAATTAGTTAACCATCGACATGTTTTAGTTAATGGTCGTATAGTAGATATACCAAGTTATCGCTGCAAACCTCAAGATATTATTACAGCCAAAGATGAACAAAAATCGAAAGCTCTGATTCAAAATTATCTTGATTCAACCTCCCGTGAGGAATTGCCAAAGCATTTGACTCTTCATCCATTCCAATATAAAGGATTAGTAAATCAAATAATCGATAGTCAATGGATTGGTTTGAAAATAAATGAATTGCTGGTTGTAGAATATTATTCTCGTCAGACTTAAAAGTGACTAAAATAACAAGAGTTTGATTTATTTTATCCCATTCATGTATCATAGACATACACATGGATATAGGATCCTTTTCTTTCGGTGTCCACTTTTTTTTTCCAGTATTTTGTTGTGTTGCGTATTTACAGAAAGAATTTTGGAATTGAAAAGAAAGTTCGAAAAATAAAAAAGGTATCCATTATTTTTGCGGTAAGTAACATTAATGAATTACGCAAAGGTACGGAGAGAGAGGGATTCGAACCCTCGGTAAACAAAAAAAAGCCTACATAGCAGTTCCAATGCTACGCCTTGAACCACTCGGCCATCTCTCCATAATAATTATATTATTATGGTCCAGAAACCGAGTCAATCGTTAGTCATTTCAATTACGTTTTTGGTTAGGCGCCTATAAGCAATTCGAACTAAAAAGAAAGAACAAGTTTGAATCAAAAAACCTTGAGGCCGTAGGCTTCAAAAATCCTGTAATGAGTCTTTTTTTTTACGTTATTTCGTACTGTATTGTACAATTCCGTTGTTTGTGGGATTCTCTTTTCTCACGCAATAAAAAATTTCATTTTTAATGGATTCCTACCTATGTCTAGATCTCGGATAAATGGAAATTTTATTGATAAGACCTTTTCTATTGTAGCCAATATCTTATTACAAATAATTCCGACAACCTCAGGAGAAAAAGAGGCATTCACTTATTACAGAGATGGTGCGATTTGATTTTTCTTTTTTTTTTTTTTTACCGATCTAAGTCTTAGGAGACTGACCAATTATTCGGAAAAAAAATGGAAAAAACCTACGTTTGCTGAAGGTGAAGTTTGTAAATAAAACGAAAAAACTCCTTCTGTCGTGTATTCCCGATTAATGCAGCCTCATATGTTTCAATTATGGATTTGAAGTTTTAAGCGAAAGGTTATATACCTATACTATGGTGTTAGGTTAACCCTACTCCACTAGTAGCAATAGGCGGCATAGGGGAAGAAGCACTACGCTTAGGAATCAGCAAGACGAAAACTTTGTTTTGTAATATATATAGCCTTCCTTTCTTTTCGTGATCGGAACTAATCAAAATGGTTGGAACAACAAACATCCATCTCGTTCGTATTTTTGGATACTCGTATAACCATCGAAGGCTGTTGAAGTGACTAATTCCGATAAATTAAGCAGCGTTGAGGACAAAGATATTGTAGTAGTTACTATTTAGTCCGTACCAAAATACTTGATGTTAAGAAAAGCTATTTGACAGGAAGGTTGGCTAGAGATTTCTTTTAAAAACGCTAGCCCCGCACAGTGGATAATGATAAAATATACTGCAATCTTTTTTCATTTGATGGATTGATTTTTCTAATTATCCACATAAAGGAGGAGCCGTATGAGATGAGAATCTCACGTACGGTTCTGGAACGGAGATTCTTTGAACCGAATGACGACCGTAACGGATGTCGGCACAATCTGAAGGAAATTATGCGGAAGCTTTGCAGAATTATTATGAGGCTATGCGATTGGAAATTGATCCCTATGATCGAAGTTATATACTTTATAACATAGGCCTTATTCACACAAGTAATGGAGAACATACGAAAGCTTTAGAATATTATTTTCGGGCACTCGAACGAAATCCGTTCTTACCCCAAGCGTTTAATAATATGGCCGTGATCTGTCATTACGTGCGACTATCTCCACTATAGAAAAAAAAAAAAGAACGAGCAAATCAGATCAAAAATACTAGAAAAAAAGACTATACTAGAAAAGAAATAAATACTATAAAAAAAAGGCTGTCTACATATATATCGTGCAAAACAACGATTTTTATCAGCTGTAGCAAAGAAAAAAACTTCATTCATAGAAGTCAAAAAAAAATATGAAGAAATATGGGTATGCCTAAATTTTTTCTATGGATAAAAAAAAAGATCTAATTGATAAAAGAAGCACCGTAAAGATCAATTGGTGAGGTTTTGAACCGATGGATACAATAAGAACTGCTTGTACTTTTCTCATAATACAAAAGTTAGGAATCTACTTATGTAATAAAGTGGATCCCCTAAGGTTTGAGCAGCGGTGTAGTATCAGATCCCAAAGATAGTAAGTCTTTTCTTTCTTATGAAACAAAGTCTTTATCAAGGATTCTATATATAATATATCATATAGAAAATCAGAAAGTATATGATATATGAAAACGAGATAGTTACCTTTCAGAAAATTAGAATGAGAGTTTTGATGTCGATCATTTATTCTTCTGAAGGTAGGAGAAAAGATAAAACTAAAAAAAAAAGAGATTCAACTCTTTTTTAATAAAAATTCAAGTTTTAAACTCATGTAATTAAACCATTTTCTTTTGATTAACTCGAGAAATGAGACGAGAAAAAGAAAACAAAATGGAACATCAAAAGAATTTACTGCTGAGCCGTATGAGGCAGGAAACTCTCAAGTACGGTTCTAAGGAAAGGAATTTACTTACCTATTCCGACCGCGGAGAACAGGCCATTCGACAGGGAGATTCTGAAATTGCGGAGGCTTGGTTTGATCAAGCCGCCGAATATTGGAAACAAGCTATAGCCCTTACCCCCGGTAATTATATTGAAGCACAGAATTGGTTGAAGATCACAGGGCGTTCTGAATAAGAACACTCTATAAATTTTCTAAATTCTTGATTATGATTTTTTTTTTCCATTTTTTTTTTGTTTTTGCTTATTTTTTATATTAAATTAGATATCTCATATTCAATTTATGTAATAAA